GTATAGAGGTTAATATGTCAGCAATAGTGTCCTTACTCATGATGGACTAAAATTCTTGTTGCCCCCAAATTTGTATATAATCAACATGTTTTTTTTTACTTATTTTTTTTTTCATAAAAAAAATTATATTATTAAATTAAAGGTATATGCGTGAAACACAATCTACTAAAAAATTTGAATCTATTTCTTTCCAATACCCTACTATAATTATATCGTAGTCTCATCTTCAATTTTAAGACTATTATAATACTTCGGGCGCTAATGAAACTATTTTAGTAAAATTTAAATACCTCAATTCCCGTGCGATCGCACCAAAAACGCGAGTTCCTTTAGGATTTCCTTCTTGATCAATGACAACTGCGGCATTGTCATCATATCGTATTAGCATACCGTTGTCGCGTTTAAGTTCTTTGCAGGTACGTACAATTACAGCTCTGACCACTTCTGATCGTTCTAGGGGCATATTTGGTACTGCTTCTTTAATCACAGCAACAATAACGTCACCGATATAAGCATATCGGCGATTACTAGCTCCTATGATTCGAATACACATCAATTCTCGAGCCCCACTGTTATCTGCTACATTCAAATGTGTCTGGGGTTGAATCATTTTTTTATTTGTTCTTTCAATGCAAAGGGCGAAGAAAAAAAAGAAATATTTTTTGTCAAAAAAGAAAAAAATAAACCTTGCATTTTTCATTCCCAGGATTTATTTTCTTTGATTCTACATTCTTATCCCAAAATAATAAATTGAGTTTTGATAGGCATTTTTGATGCTGCTATTGAAATTGCTTTTCTGGCTATATTTTCTGCGACTCCACCCATTTCATAAAGTATTCGTCCTGGTTTAACAACAGCTACCCAATATTCAGGAGAGCCTTTACCCGAACCCATACGTGTTTCTGTGGGTCTTACTGTAACTGGTTTGTCGGGAAATATACGTACCCATATTTTTCCACCACGACGCGCATTTCGTGTCATTGCCCGGCGCCCCGCTTCTATTTGTCTAGATGTGATCCAAGCGGGTTCAAGCGCTTGAAGAGCATATTTCCCGAAACTAATATGATTACCTCGATAAGACATTCCCTTCATTCGTCCTCTATGTTGTTTACGGAATCTGGTTCTTTTGGGGTTATAGTTGATGGTTCTTTCTGAATTCCACCTCTACTACAGAACCGGACGTGAGAGTTTCGTCTCATCCAGCTCCTCGCGAAAAAAGGATTCAAAATATTTAAATTGATATATATATTTAATTAATAATTAGCAATCCAAAAAAGACTGTTTTCGCGGGCGAATATTTCCTCTACTATCTATTTCAGTTGTAAAGTTAATTCATTATTTCTCAGATCAGAATAGATGAATTGTTTCTCGGTTTCTTCCGCCATCCCGACCAATGAATCGTTAGGATTGGGTTTCAATAAAATCGTCTGCATTCATGGGTTCCATCGTTCCCATCGCTTCTTGTTTAATGGTTAGGTCTTAATTTTACAACGGAGCTCTTAATGAAATTTGTTTTTGAGTCAATTTTCTCAGTCTTTATTGGCTCAAGGCTCTTGGTTTTTTGTTTTAGATCTATTATTTAATTTTTAGATCTATTATTTAATTATGTATAAATCAGTATTGATGCTTTATTACATTGTTTTATGAGATGACTAAATAGCTCATAGACCTTACATATTGGAATTCTATATCATTTCAATTTTTTTCTCTCTTTCTCTCACCCCTCTATCTACACCTTTTTCTATATTCCGTTTCACACCTGAGAATCCTATTTTTTGCTCTTTTAGTTTATGCAAAACAAATTTCAGTTGCTACAATGATATGAAAAATTTTTCATATCTTGACTGCTTGGTTGGATCTAGATAATGCGAAGCGATGAGTTGGTTCTTAGTTCTATAGTTATTAATTCATATTAGGGAGGCTTGTTTTTTTTGAACCTTATTCCTAAAAAACCAACGAGTCACACACTAAGCATAGCAATTATATCAAACATTTAATCGACTTTTTATTCAACCCTATAGAATTAAAGAATTACGGAATTAAGAGTTATTTTTTTTATCTTCAATCAAAAAAATGAACGTGTTTCTTATTTTTTGTTGGATTTTGGGGTAAAAAAAAAAAGAAAAGTTGAGGAAGTTTTTTTTATTCTTCATCTATAAATATCCAAATTTTTATACCTAATACGCCATAGATAGTTCGAACTGTATAGGCACAATAATCAATTTTAGCCCGAATGGTTTGTAGGGGAACCCTACCTTCTCTGATCCATTCGATGCGTGCGATTTCTTTTCCATCAATGCGTCCTGCAATTTGTACTTGAATTCCTTTTGTATCCGCTTGTTCGGTTAATTCAATAGCCTTTTTCATTGCTTTGCGACAAGAAACTCTATTTTTTAATTGTCCGGCTATAAATTCTGCAAGAATAGTAGGATTTCCATAAGGCTTTGCAATTCTTGTGATAGAAATATTGAGTTTTCGGTTTACACAGTTTAACTCTTTT